TTAAAAATAAGCTAAGATAAGCTTTTGGGTTCATACCCCAACTATAAAGGATAAACCTTTTTTTAAAAAAAATAAAGTGCCTGATTAAAGGATTATTCTGATAGGATAAATTAAGTAAATTATTATTTACCTTTATTATTTTTTTTTTATATTTTATAGAATTAAACTATACCTATTAGTATCAAAAACTAATGTGCATCATACACCAAAATATAATTTTTTATAATAATGAATTTTCAATTCTTTTAAATTTTAATTTTTTTATTTTAAATTCTTTTTTCTTTTAACTCCTCAAAAATATTTTTTTTTTTTATTTTAATTTTTAGAACATTAATTTCAATTTCAGCAAATTCTTGAATTGGATGTTGAATTGGTTTAGAAATTAATTTATTAAGATTTATCCCCCTAATTTCTAATTCTAATAATTTATTATCTACAGAAGCATCTTTGAAATATTTTCTAACACAATCTATTGCATCTATTAATTTTTTATTTTCAATTTTAATAAAAATAATATTATTAAAAAATTTTGAATTAAATTTTTTTTTATCTATTATAATTAATTCATCAATATTAATAAAAATAGGAGCTTCCCCCTTTCATTTTTGATTCCCCAATATTGTAGAAGGTTTATCATGATTTAATAATTTTATTTTAATAACTTGACAAAAAATTACCCCCATAATTATTTTGTCTTATTATTTTAATAAAAATTTTATTTTAATAATTATTATATTAAATGCTATTATTGGAGCTTTAGGAGGATTAAATCAAACTTCATTACGTAAAATTATAGCATTTTCTTCCATTAATAACTTAAGTTGAATATTATCATCTATTTTAATTAGAGAAAATCTATGATTATTTTACTTAATTATATATTCATTTATAATTAGAATTTTATGCTCCACTTTTTATTTTTTAAATGTTTTTTTTATTAATCAATTATTTATTAACAACATAAATTCCCTAATTAAAATTAATTTATTAATTAATTTTTTATCATTAGGAGGTTTACCCCCTTTTATTGGATTTTTCCCCAAATGAATTATTATTAACTTTTTAATTATAAATCAAATATATTTTTTAACTTTTATTTTAATTATAATAAGATTAATTTTACTTTTTTTTTATATTCGTATTATCTATTCAACTTTTATATTCAATTATTTTAAAATAAAATGATTTAAAATTTATATTAAAAATAATAAATTTACACTAATTAATATTTTTTCCTTTTTCTCTCTTTCAGGAATAATTCTTAGAACCTTTTTTTTCTTATAAGGTTTTAAGTTAAATTAAACTAATAGTCTTCAAAATTATTTATAAAGAGATATTCTTTAAGCCTTAGTATTGTTTAATTTACTCCTTAAAATTTGCAATTTTATATCATTATTGAATATAAGGCTTTTTAATTATCTTAAAACTTATTAATAAAAGAGAAAACTCTCGTAAATAAATTTACAATTTATCGCTTATTCCTCAGCCATTTTATTTTTTTTTTGCGAAAATGACTTTACTCAACAAATCATAAAGATATTGGAACTTTATATTTTATTTTTGGTATTTGAGCAGGAATAGTAGGAACTTCTCTAAGTTTATTAATTCGAGCAGAATTAGGAAATCCAGGATCACTAATTGGCGACGATCAAATTTATAATACTATCGTTACGGCTCATGCTTTTATTATAATTTTTTTTATAGTTATACCAATTATAATTGGAGGATTTGGTAATTGATTAGTACCTTTAATATTAGGAGCTCCAGATATAGCATTCCCTCGAATAAATAATATAAGTTTCTGACTTCTTCCCCCTTCTCTAACTCTTCTTATTTCAAGAAGAATTGTAGAAAACGGAGCAGGAACTGGATGAACCGTATATCCTCCACTATCTTCTAATATTGCACATAGAGGAAGATCAGTAGATTTAGCTATTTTTTCCCTACATTTAGCTGGAATTTCATCCATTTTAGGAGCTATTAATTTTATTACTACAATTATCAATATACGATTAAATAGTTTAATATTTGATCAAATACCACTATTTGTTTGAGCAGTAGGAATTACAGCTTTTCTACTTTTATTATCTCTACCTGTTTTAGCTGGAGCTATTACTATACTTTTAACAGATCGAAATTTAAATACTTCATTTTTTGACCCAGCTGGAGGAGGAGATCCTATTCTTTATCAACATTTATTCTGATTTTTTGGACACCCTGAAGTTTATATTCTAATTCTTCCAGGATTTGGTATAATTTCTCATATTATTTCACAAGAAAGAGGAAAAAAAGAAACATTTGGATGTTTAGGGATAATTTATGCTATACTAGCTATTGGATTATTAGGATTTATTGTATGAGCACATCATATATTTACTGTAGGAATAGATATTGATACTCGAGCTTATTTCACATCAGCAACAATAATTATTGCTGTACCTACAGGAATTAAAATTTTCAGATGATTAGCAACCTTTCATGGTACACAAATTAACTATTCTCCTTCAATTTTATGAAGTTTAGGATTTGTATTTTTATTTACAGTAGGAGGATTAACTGGAGTAATTTTATCTAATTCATCTATTGATATTACTTTACATGACACTTACTATGTTGTAGCTCATTTTCACTACGTATTATCTATAGGAGCTGTATTCGCAATTATAGGAGGATTTATTCATTGATATCCTTTATTTACAGGATTATGTTTAAATCCTTATTTATTAAAAATTCAATTTTTTATTATATTTATTGGAGTTAATTTAACCTTTTTTCCTCAACATTTCCTAGGATTAGCTGGAATACCTCGACGATATTCTGATTATCCAGACTCTTATATTTCTTGAAATATTATTTCTTCTCTAGGATCTTATATTTCATTATTAGCTGTTATACTTATATTAATTATTATTTGAGAATCAATAATCAATCAACGAATTGCTCTATTCTCATTAAATTTACCTTCTTCAATTGAATGATATCAAGCTCTTCCACCTGCTGAACATTCATATAATGAACTTCCTATTTTAAGAAATTTCTAATATGGCAGATTATATGTAATGGATTTAAACCCCATTTATAAAGGTTTATCCTTTTTTTAGAAATAGCAACATGATCTAATTTTAATTTACAAAATAGAGCTTCCCCTTTAATAGAACAAATTATTTTCTTTCATGATCATACTTTAATTATTTTAATTATAATTACAATTCTAGTTGGTTATTTAATAGTAAGATTATTATTTAATAAATATATTAATCGATTTTTATTAGAAGGTCAAATAATTGAATTAATTTGAACAATTTTACCAGCAATTACTTTAATTTTCATTGCTCTTCCCTCTTTACGTTTACTCTATTTATTAGATGAATTAAATAATCCTTTAATTACTTTAAAATCTATTGGCCATCAATGATATTGAAGTTATGAATATTCTGATTTTCATAATATTGAGTTCGATTCTTATATAATTCCATCAAATGAATTACAACCTAATAACTTTCGATTACTAGATGTTGATAATCGTATTATTTTACCAATAAATAATCAAATTCGTATTTTAGTAACAGCAACTGATGTTATTCACTCATGAACTGTCCCATCTTTAGGTGTCAAAGTAGATGCTAACCCAGGTCGATTAAACCAAACTAATTTTTTCATTAATCGACCTGGAATTTTTTATGGTCAATGCTCAGAAATTTGTGGAGCAAATCATAGTTTTATACCTATTGTAATTGAAAGAATCTCAATTAAAAATTTTATTAATTGAATTAATAATTATTCTTCATTAGATGACTGAAAGCAAGTACTGGTCTCTTAAACCATTTTATAGTAAATTAGCAATTACTTCTAATGAAAAGAATTAGTTAAATTTATAACATAAATATGTCAAATTTAAATTATTACATTAGTAATATTCTTTTATCCCTCAAATAATACCTATTAATTGATTAATATCTTTTTTCTTTTTTATTTGTATTTTTTTAATTTTTAATATTATAAATTATTATATTTATAATATTAATATTAATAATACAGATAATAAATTAAATATTAAAAAAAAAAATATCAATTGAAAATGATAAGTAACTTATTTTCAATTTTTGACCCTTCTACTAATATTTTTAATATTTCTTTAAATTGAATTAGAACAATTTTAGGAATTTTATTTATTCCTTATTCATTTTGATTAATCCCTAATCGTCATTTTATGTTTTGAAATTTTATTTTATCTAAACTTCATAATGAATTTAAAACTTTATTAAAAAATAATTATTTCCAAGGATCAACATTTATTTTTATTTCAATATTTACATTCGTCTTATTTAATAATTTTTTAGGTTTATTCCCTTATATTTTTACTAGAACAAGTCATTTAACCCTTTCATTATCAATCTCTTTACCTTTATGATTGAGATTTATAATTTATGGATGATTAAACAACTCCCAACATATATTTATTCATATAATTCCTCAAGGAACACCCTCAGTTTTAATACCTTTTATAGTCTTAATTGAAACAATTAGTAATATTATTCGACCAGGAACATTAGCAGTTCGATTAACAGCTAATATAATTGCTGGACATCTATTAATAACATTACTTAGTGGAACAGGACCTAATATAAATCATTATATAATTATATTATTAGTATTAATTCAAATTTTATTATTAATTTTAGAATCAGCAGTTGCGGTTATTCAATCCTATGTTATTGCAATTTTAAGAACTTTATATTCTAGTGAAGTAAATTAACTTTAATTAATTAATATTTATAAATTAATGAAAATTACCCATAATCACCCATTTCACTTAGTTGATTACAGACCATGACCCCTAACAGGAGCTATTGGTGTTATAACTTTAGTAACTGGAATAGTTAAATGATTCCACAACTTTAATTTAAATTTATTAATTTTAGGATATATTATTGTTATTTTAACAATATATCAATGATGACGAGACGTTTGTCGAGAAGGAACTCTTCAAGGTAAACACACTATTTTAGTAACTAAAGGACTTCGATGAGGTATAATTTTATTTATTGTATCAGAAATTTTTTTTTTTATTTCTTTTTTTTGAGCATTTTTCCACAGAAGTTTATCTCCTAATATTGAAATTGGATCTATATGACCACCTACAAGTATTACTCCTTTTAACCCATTTCAAATTCCCCTTCTTAATACTATTATTTTAATTAGATCAGGAGTATCAGTTACCTGAGCTCATCACGCCTTAATAGAAAATAATAACTCTCAAACAACTCAAGGTTTATTTATCACTATTATTTTAGGAATTTATTTTACAATTCTTCAAGCTTACGAATATTTCGAAGCTCCTTTTACTATTGCAGATAGAATTTATGGATCTACTTTTTTTATAGCAACAGGATTCCATGGATTACATGTTATTATTGGAACTTTATTTTTATTAATTTGCTTAATTCGCCATTTAAATAACCATTTTTCTAGAAATCATCATTTCGGATTTGAAGCAGCTGCATGATATTGACATTTTGTAGATGTAGTTTGATTATTCCTTTATATTTCTATTTACTGATGAGGAAATTAATTATTTATATAATATATTTAGTATATTTGACTTCCAATCAAAAAGTTTAAAAATTTTTAATATAAATAATTATTCTTATAATAAGTATTTTCACATTAATTACATTAATCTCTAATATTATAATATTTCTTTCCATTATTTTATCAAAAAAATCATTTTCAGATCGAGAAAAATCATCCCCATTTGAATGCGGATTTGACCCTAAATCTTCTGCTCGTATTCCATTTTCCCTTCATTTTTTTTTAATTACAGTTATTTTTTTAATTTTTGATGTAGAAATTGCACTAATTTTCCCAATTATTCCATTATTTAAAATAGTAAATTTTTTTCTATGAACAAAAATTAGTTTTTTTTTCTTAATTATTTTAATTTTTGGTCTTTATCATGAATGAAATCAAAATATATTAAACTGAACAAATTAAATAATATATATATATATATATATATATATATATGGAGAATAGTTTATAAAAACATTTGATTTGCGCACACAAAAAAAAGATAGTTTTCTCTCTCTCTTTTTTATATATAAAAAAAAAAATATATTTTTTTTTATATATATATATATATATATATATATATATATATATATATATATATATATATATATAAATAAATAAATAAGAAGCAAATTTTGCATTTAATTTCGACTTAAAAGATTGAGTTAAATAAACTCCTTATTTATTATATTTACTTAATTGAAACCAAAACAGAGGTATATCACTGTTAATGATAAAATTGAATAATAATTCCAATTAAATTTAATTAGAAATATAAAGTTTAAAAATAAGCTGCTAACTTAATTTTTAGTGGTTAAATTCCATTAATATTTCTTCATATATATATATATATATATATATATATATATTTATATAGTTTAAACCTAAAACTTTACATTTTCATTGTAAAAATAAAAATTTCTTTTTTATAAATATATATATATATATATATATATATATATATATATATATATATATATATATATATTTAAAAATAATAACTATTTCCTTAATATCTTCAATATTATGCTCTATTTTATAAGCTATTTAAATATAATAATAATAATATAAATAAGCTAATTATTATTCAAATAATAAATCTAAATAAATAAATTTTTAAACTATTTATCTGAAAAAAATTATAAAAAATAGAATACTTTTTCATAATTATTATTAAACCTCATCCACTATAAACTTCTCTTCAACCTATATCAATATTTTTTAATAAATTTTGACCAAAATTAAGAAAATAATATCTTAACCCATAAGTTGATAAATTAGGTATAAATCATATTATACATAAAAAATTTCTTATATTATATCTTATTAAAAATTTATTAACAGAATAAATTTCTATATTTCTTACTAAATAACCTATAATTCCACCAATAATTCTAACATAAATTACTATTATTTTTATATTAAAAGGTAAATAAATTATATAAGGATAAGAAAAAATTATTCATCTTAAAAATCTACCTCTAATAACTCTTATAAATAATAATGTAAATATACTTTTTAATATAATATAATCCTCATCATATAAATTATAAACTCTAATTAAATTAAAATCTCTTACTATTAAATATATAATTAATCGAATTGTATAAAATATTGTTAATCCTGTAGAAACATAGTATAATAAAAAAATTAATAAATTTAAATTTCTAAATCTAACTAATTCTAAAATTAAATCCTTAGAATAAAATCCAGCTAAAAATGGAATTCCACATAAAGCTAAATTAGAAATATTTATACATAAAGATGTTAAAGGAATATAAAATCTAATTCCCCCTATAAAACGAATATCTTGTATATCATTTATTATATGAATAATTACACCAGCACATATAAATAATAAAGCTTTAAATATTGCATGAGTTAATAAATGAAAAAAAGCTAAATCAGGTATTCCCATACTTAAAATTCTTATTATTAACCCTAATTGTCTTAATGTAGATAAAGCAATAATTTTCTTTAAGTCAAACTCATAATTAGCTCTAATACCAGCTATGAATATAGTTAATCCCGATAATAATAATAAAATTTTTAAAAAAAACGTATCTAATAATAAAAAATTAAAACGAATTAATAAATAAACCCCAGCAGTAACTAAAGTAGATGAATGGACTAATGCTGAAACTGGTGTAGGAGCAGCTATAGCCGCAGGTAATCATGAACTAAAAGGAATTTGAGCTCTTTTTGTTATAGCAGCTATAATAATTATTCTTCTAATTATAATCATTTCTCAATCATTTTTTATAAATTCTAAATAAAAAATATAGTTTCATCTACCATAATTTATTATTCAAGAAATAATTAATAAAATAAATACATCCCCAATACGATTTGATAATGCAGTTAACATTCCAGCATTATAAGATTTTAAATTTTGATAATAAATAACCAACAAATAAGAAACTAATCCTAATCCATCCCAACCTAATAAAATTCTAATAATATTAGGACTAATAATTAATAATATTATAGAAGTTACAAATAATAAAACTAAAATAATAAAACGACTTAAATTTAATTCTGATCTTATATATCTTTTTCTATAATAAATAACAACAGAAGAAATTAAAAAAACAAATATTATAAATAATAATGATATTCAATCTAATAAAATAGACATTACAATACTCATTGAATTAAAAGAAATAATTTCTCATTCTAAAAAAATAACTATATTATTTATAATAAAATAAATCATCATAAAAAAATTTAATAATCTTAATATTATTAAAAAAAAAAAAGAAATAAAACAAATAGAATATTTTAAATTATTTATAATTTAAAATGAAATTTTATTCACATTTTTGACACCACAAATCAATATTTTTATTAAATTATTTAAATAAAATCAAATTATTCTATAATCAATTTTAATTACTATTAAATTTAATGGTAATCAATGTAATATTAATATTAAATATTCACGTGAAACACCAGTATAATATCTATAAATACCTGAATAATATTTTCCATGTTGTACATAAGAATATAAATATAATCTATAACCGGCACTAAAAAAAGAAATTAATATTAATATAATTATAGATAATCAAGATCATCTCACTAATCTATTAATTAAACTAATTTCACCTATTAAATTTAAACTTGGAGGAGCAGCTATATTAGAAGATATTAATAAAAATCACCATAAACTTATAGAAGGTATGAAATTCATTATTCCTTTATTAATATATAATCTTCGACTATGTAACCGCTCATATCTAATATTAGCTAAACAAAATATTCCAGAAGAACATAATCCATGACCGATTATTATAATATAAGAACCTAAAAACCCTCAATAATTTATAATTATAATACCTCTAATCACTAATCTTATATGAGCAACAGAAGAATAAGCAATTAATGATTTAATATCAACTTGACAAAAACATTTTAATCTAATATAAAATCCACCTACTAATCTAATAACAATTCTAATATAATTTAACTTTAAATTTACCTGCTGTAAAAAAATTATCAAACGTAATAATCCATACCCCCCTAATTTTAATATAATCCCAGCTAAAATTATAGAACCTGAAACTGGAGCTTCTACATGAGCCTTAGGTAATCATAAATGAACAAAATATATAGGTATTTTAACTAAAAAAGCTATAATTATACAAAAATATAATATATATATATCTATATTAATAAATTTTAAAAAATAAATTATTATTCTATTTATCTCATTAAAAATATAAAAAATTCCTATTAATAAAGGTAAAGAAACAAATAAAGTATAAAATAATAAATATATTCCAGCCTTAATTCGCTCTGGTTGATAACCCCACCCAATAATTAATATTAATGTAGGAATTAATCTACCCTCAAAAAATAAATAAAATATAAATATATTTATAACACTAAAAGTTAAAAATAATATAATTAATAAAAAAATAATATTAAAAATAAAAAAATTAACATAAAAATTTACCTTATAAATATTTTCTCTAGCTATAATTATTAAAACAGAAATTCAAATTCTTAACAAAATTAAACCATATGACATAATATCACAAGATAATATATAACTTAAATTACAAAATAAACCAAATCTTATTATTATATTTATATATATAAATATCATCAAAAATAATATTATTTGAACCATTCAAAATATATTTCTCATAAAACATATTGGTAAAATAAAAATTATTATTATTAAAAATTTTATCATTTTTTTTTTTATTTAATCAATAAAATCCAATTTTATTATAAATTATAAAAGATTAAATCCTTGAAAATAATCATTACCGTGAGTACGAATTAGAGATACTAAAATTGATAAACCTAAAGCACCTTCACAAACAGAAAAAACTAAAAATACTATTAATATATATATATCATATTCAATATATCTTAAAAAAATTAATAAAAAAAAAAAAATTCTTAATACAATAAATTCTAATCTTAATAAAACAATTAATAAATGCTTATGTTTTAACACAAAAATTATATTACCAGTAATAAATATAATAATAAAAATTAATCATATAAATATTATCATTTATAATTTAAATTGTTTTTATAGTTTAAAAAAAACATTGGTCTTGTAAATCAAAATTAAGTATTTTACTTTAAAAACTTCAAAGAAAAAGAATATCTTTATCAATAATCTCCAAAATTATTATTTTAATTAAACTATTCTTTGATTTGATATAACAAAAATATTTTTATCTTTTATAATCATATTAATTTCATTTTTTATAATATTTTTAAATAATCCCCTATCAATAGGATTAATAATTTTAATTCAAACATTATTAATATGTTTATTATCAGGTATATTAATTAAAACTTATTGATTCTCTTATATTCTTTTTTTAACTTTCCTAGGAGGATTATTAGTATTATTTATTTATGTATCAAGAATTGCTTCAAATGAACTTTTTAAACCCTCATTTAATGCAAAATTAGTATTTATTTTTTCACTAATAATCTTATCTATCATCCAAATTATTTTCATAAATAATCTATTTTGAATAAATTTTTCATTCAACTCAGATATAGACAATTTTTACATATTATCATTATTTATTAATAATGAAAATAAAATTAACTTAAGTAAATTATATAATAATCAAACCTTTATAATTATATTAATATTAATTATCTATTTATTTATTACATTAGTAACAGTAGTAAAAATTACAAATATTTTTTATGGACCTTTACGATCTAAAATATAAAAATTTAAAATATAATGACAAACAATAATAACAATAAATTCATCCTAATACGAAAAACTAATCCTATTTTTAAAATTCTAAATGGATCATTAATTGATTTACCCTCCCCTTCAAATATTTCTTATTTATGAAATTTTGGTTCATTATTAGCATTATGTTTAATTATTCAGATTCTAACAGGACTATTTTTAACAATATATTATACAGCTAATATTGAATTAGCATTTTATAGAGTTAATTATATTTGCCGAAATGTAAATTATGGATGATTAATCCGAACCCTTCACGCTAATGGAGCATCTTTTTTTTTTATTTGCATTTATATTCATATTGGACGAGGAATTTATTACGAATCCTTTAACCTAAAACATACATGAATAATTGGAGTAACAATCTTATTTTTATTAATAGCAACTGCTTTCATAGGATATGTTTTACCTTGGGGTCAAATATCATTTTGAGGAGCAACTGTTATTACTAATTTATTATCAGCAATTCCTTATCTAGGATCTATATTAGTAAATTGAATTTGAGGAGGATTTTCAGTTGATAATGCAACTTTAACCCGATTTTATACTTTTCATTTTTTATTACCATTTATTATTTTAATAATAACTATAATTCATTTACTTTTTCTACACCAAACAGGATCTAATAATCCATTAGGATTAAATAGAAATTACGATAAGATTCCATTTCATCCATTTTTTTCTTATAAGGATTTATTAGGAGCCATTATATTATTATTTATATTAATTATATTAACTTTAACTAATCCTTATTTATTAGGAGATCCAGATAATTTTATTCCAGCTAACCCATTAGTAACACCTGAACATATTCAACCAGAATGATATTTCTTATTTGCCTACGCTATTTTACGATCAATTCCTAATAAATTAGGAGGGGTAATTGCCTTAGTTATATCAATTTTAATTTTAGTTATTTTACCCTTTACTTTTAATAAAAAAATTCAAGGAATTCAATTTTATCCTTTAAATCAATTTCTTTTTTGAACTTTAGTAACAATAATTATTTTATTAACATGAATTGGAGCTCGACCAGTTGAAGATCCTTATATTATTACAGGACAACTACTTACTATTTTTTATTTTTCATATTTTATCATCAACCCTTTAGTAAATATATACTGAGATAATTTAATTTTTAATTAATTAATGAGCTTGTATATTAAGCATTTGTTTTGAAAACTTAAGAAAGAATAAAAATTCTATTAATTTATACTAAAAATAATCAACAAAATTATATTAAAAAAATTTTTAAACCTAAAAAAAATAATAAAAAATTTATAGAAACAGGCAAATAACTCTTTCAAGCTAAATATATTAATTTATCATAACGATAACGAGGTAAAGTCCCCCGCACTCAAATAAATAAAAAAGAAATAAAAGTTAATTTTAAATAAAAAAAAATTCTTAAATTATAACCCCCTATATAAATTATAACAAATAATAATCTTATAAATAAAATACTAGAATATTCAGATAAAAAAATCAATGTAAACCCACCTCTTCTATATTCAACATTAAATCCTGATACTAACTCTCTTTCTCCTTCAGCAAAATCAAATGGAGTTCGATTAGTTTCTGCTAATATTGATCTAATTCAACATAACCCTAAAGGAAACATTAAAATAATAAATCAAACTATATTTTGATAATAAAAAAAACTTAATAAATTATAATCTATCACTATAACAATACTTGACAGTAAAATTATTGCTAATCTTACTTCATAAGAAATAGTTTGAGCAACAGCACGTAACCCTCCTAATAAAGCATAATTTGAATTAGATGATCAACCAGCAACCATAACTGTATAAACCCCTATTCTTATACAACATAAAATAAATATAACCCCTAAATTAAATCTAATTAAATTAAAATAATAAGGAATAACTATTCAAATTAATAAAGATAAAGTAAAACCAACAACAGGAGAAAAATAATACATAATATAATTAGAATAATTTGGATAAGTTTGCTCCTTAGTAAATAATTTAATAGCATCTGCAAAAGGTTGTAAAAGACCTATAATCCCCAATTTATTTGGACCTTTACGAATTTGAATATAACCTAATACTTTACGTTCTAATAAAACTAAAAAAGCAACTCCAATTAAAACCCCAATAATTAAAATTAATAAACCAATAAAAATTATATAAATATCATATATTATCATATACTATCTATATAAATTAATTATACATTTATGACTTCTAAAATCATTACATTTTTCTGCCAAAATAGCTTCTAAATATATATATATATATATATATACTATTTATAACTAATTTAATTAATAATTTTTAACCTAATTAATAAAATTCGAATAAAAAAAAATTTAATTTAAATATTTAATCCTTTCGTACTAAAATATTTCCTTTTAAAAGATAGATACCAACCTGGGCTCACACCGGTTTGAACTCAGATCATGTAAGATTTTAATGATCGAACAGATCAAAATTTTAAACTTCTGCATTTAAATTTTATCTTAATCCAACATCGAGGTCGCAAACTCTTTTTTTTATTTGAACTAAAAAAAAAAATTACGCTGTTATCCCTAAGGTAATTTTTTCTTATAATCAATAAAATTGGATCACTTTTTCACTTATTTATGTTCATATTTTAAAAAAAGTTATTTTTATTTTTCTATCACCCCAACAAAATAATTAAATAAATTAAAATTTAATTTTATTTATAAATAATTTTAATTTATTTAACTATAAAACTCTATAGGGTCTTCTCGTCTTTTTAATTCATTTTAACTTTTTAATTAAAAAATTAAATTCTATAATTTAATTAAGAGACAGATTATATTTCATCCAATCTTTCATACAAGTCACCAATTAAATGACTAATGATTATGCTACCTTTGTACAGTCAATATACTGCAGCCCTTTAATTATAAAATCAGTGGGCAGATTAGACTTTATATTATTTACAAAAAGACATGTTTTTGATAAACAAGTGAATATATATATTTGCCGAATTCCTTTTAATTAATTTAATTTTAATAAATAAATCTATTTAAAACTAACTATATACTAATTTTATCATTATAACTAATTTTAAAATATTTAAAATTAATTTTTTATAAAAAAAATAAATTTTTAATTAAATTTTATTTTTAATGAAATTATTTATAATAAATTAAAATTTATTAACAATATAAATTATATAATTTTCAAATAATTTAAAATAATACCTATTATATTTATTTAATTTAAAGATTATCCCTTAAATTATAAAATTTAAATATTTATTAATTAATTAATTAATTAATAAAATAAAATAAATTTAAAATTAAATTTTTTTCTAAAAAAACTAGATATATTTAAGAACGATTAACATTTCATTTCCAATTAATTATTAAAAATATTTATGCCACAATAACTTTTTTAATTAATTATCTCTCTTAAATTCGAGAATTATTAAATCCAAAAATATTTTTTAATAAACTCTGATACACAAGATACACTAAATAAAAATTACTTTTAAATAAATTTTTATTTAAATTATTTCAAAATTCTTTCACAATACTAATTCACTATAAACTTTTAAATTATTTCTATTAAAATACTTTAACCCCCATTAAAATAATTTTAATTTTTTAAATTTAAAAATTTTTTTATTATTACTTATTTATTAATTTTTCCCCTCAAATTAATTAATTTTTATAATATCTTTTCAATGTAAATGAAATACTTTATCTCAAGCTCTAATTTGTTCTTTCTAGAAACACTTTCCAGTACCTCTACTTTGTTACGACTTATTTCAACTTTAAATTATATGAAAGCGACGGGCAATATGTACATATTCTAATTTAAAATCATTTTATTAAATTAAATAAAATTACATTTAAATCCAATTTCAATTAATTTTTCCAAATTAATATTCATTTAAATAAATTTATTGTAATCCATTATATTCTTAATTATAATCTGCATCTTGATCTGATTTAATTTTATTAATAATTTTTAAATATTACCTTTATTAAAAAATATTTTTTTAACAACGATATACAAAATTATAAATTAAGTAAATTTATTCGTGGATTATCAATTATTAAACAGATTCCTCTAAATGAACTAAAATACCGCCAAATTGTTTAAGTTTCAATAAATAATTAATTACTATTTTAGTATTTTTAATTTAAAATTTTAATAATAGGGTATCTAATCCTAGTTTTTAAAAAAATTTATTAAATCATAAAATCTTAAATAATATTTTATTAAATTAAAAATTTCACCTAATAATTTAAAATTTATATTATATTTTATTATTATTAATTAATTTACTAATAAAATTTAATTTAATCTTTGTTTAACCGCAACTGCTGGCACAAAATTAGTTATTAATTTAAATATTACTAAATATTAATTTCTTAAATATTTTAATATTAATTACTAAAAAAAAATTAATTTATTATTTAAATAAAGAAATATTAACACTAAAATTTATATGTAAAATAAACTTTAAATAAATTTTCCAAACTACAAAAATTTTTATTTATATGCACAATTTCTCACATAGATTTTTTTTTTTTTTTTTTTTATATTTAAATATTTATTATATAATATTATTTTATATTAAAATATTTAATATAATTATTAAATATTAAATAATTTCTTTTTCTTTTTTCTTCATACTATTCATATTGAAACCTAATTTGGAAATTAAACAATTACAATTCTTAAAAATTACAATATATTAATATAATTAATAATAATTTTTCTTAATAAGTTAATGAATTATAAATATTTTAATTTATTTAAAAATTTAATATATATATATAAATATTAATTTTATAAAAATTTAATATATATATATATATATATAATTTTAAAGAAAATTATTATTTAATTATGTATTTAAACCATTTTTAATAATAATGCATATAAATAAAAAAAAATA